CAAAAAATATCAAGTTGGCTCATCTGTCTTTCTTTATGTTGATCGTTACAGGCCTCTTGAATCTTCTCTTCCCTATTTTTTATTTGTTATTTGATTTATTTTTTTTTTTGTGCGTACTGCGGATTTACTCTTGTTTTACTATTGATAGGAATTCTCTTGTTGAGACCCTATGAATCAATTGAAACCTCAGATTCATACTAGAACCACGATGATTTAGCCTCAAGCTAAACTCAAAGGTTCTCTGAGTAAGAACCTTTGATGATCACTTATTGAATAAATGGATGTAATGACTCAACAAAATCTAGAGAAAGAGTTATCCTTCGGTCAAAATAAATCTGAAGGAATAAAATTCGTTTGATTTAGGAAATACCTATTTGAATTTTTTTTGAGTCCGGTTGCGAGGTCTGAATAAATAGTAGGTATGAATCATAGTTCAAATATTTCTTTTCTTGATCTATTCTATATATTCCGTGCTCCAGATACTAGAATAAATATCCGACGAGGTAGAATCATCTTGATAGATATAACAGGCCCATTCTATGTATTATCAATAGGATCAATTATAACAAGTCACACACTCATATTCCGGAAATACCGAAACAAATAAATTCCACGGTCGAACTACCAGAATAGAATGGTCTAGAAATCCAAGTCTAAAGTAATTTTTTCTTTGATTGAAAGACTAGGACTTCATAGTTCTTATAAACCTAACTCATTGAAATTCCATCCAGTAAAACGGAAGAATTATAAATTTCCAAAATAATAGATAGGAATATCGCAAATAGAGCCATTGCGACCCCCATAAGTGGGGTAGTCCCCCATCCCGGAGCTACTTTACCATATTCCGAATTCAATGGTTTCAATAAATCCCCTACAGTAGTTCGTCTTGGCCCAGATCTAGAACTATCCTCAACGGTTTGTGTAGCCATAAATCCTATTTAATGATTGGTTGAGATCTGTTGACTTTGTATACTATTCCGTTGTAGTTGTAAATAAACGATCTTATCGTAGATCCATTGTGATCTTGAAATTATCTAAAAATGGAAACAGCAACCCTAGTCGCCATCTCCATATCTGGTTTACTTGTAAGCTTTACTGGGTACGCCTTATATACCGCTTTTGGGCAACCCTCTCAACAACTAAGAGATCCATTCGAAGAACACGGGGACTAGTTGAAGTAATGAGCCTCCCAATATGGGAGGCTCATTACTTCAATTAAATTATTTCGAAAGGTTATTTCATTTTTTTAGTCGGAACCTTAGGTGGTTCTCGAAAAAAGATAGCGAAAAAAATTATCCCTAAAGTCGAGACTAAAAGGAATGTATAAACCAATGCTTCCATGGATTCGATCGTGGTTTACAATTATAGCTTCCACACCTATTCATTTGGGATCATTTACCATATCATATAAAGAAAGAAAAAAGTCAAAGAAAAGATGGTGATTCAAGTCAAGATTTCTCTGATACCCAATGTCAAATAAAAAAAATAGAGGCGAAAGATACCACAACAATGTGGTATCAGACTACTTGTCTCCTTGTAGTTGGATCTCCAAGTTTTTGGAATGCTCCAAATTCCACTTGAGCATCCAAATCTGGATCAATACCAGCAAAAACATCTCTGAACAAAGTTCTAGCACCATGCCAAATGTGTCCGAAAAAGAAGAGCAAAGCAAACGTAGCATGCCCAAAAGTGAACCAACCCCTTGGACTGCTACGAAAAACACCATCGGATTTCAAAGTAGCCCGATCTAATTCAAAAATTTCACCTAATTGGGCACGTCTAGCATATTTTTTCACAGTAGCAGGATCAGAATAACTTACTCCATTAAGTTCGCCACCATAGAACTCAACAGTAACACCTACTTGTTCAACACTATACTTTGATTCTGCTCTTCTAAAAGGAACATCAGCTCTCACAATTCCGTCTTCATCTACCAAAACTACCGGAAATGTTTCAAAAAAAGTAGGCATACGACGTACAAAAAGCTCGCGCCCTTCTTTATCTCTAAAGACGGGGTGTCCTAACCATCCAACAGCAATTCCATCCCCATTGTCCATTGAGCCTGCTCTGAATAATCCCCCCTTTGCCGGATTATTACCAATATAATCATAAAAAGCTAATTTTTCGGGAATTTTAGACCAAGCTTCCGATAAACTAAGATTTTCGGCTAGCCCGGCACTAACTCTTCGATATATTTCTTGCTGAAAGTATCCCTGATCCCACTGATAACGAGTAGGACCAAATAATTCGATTGGGGTAGTTGCTGAACCATACCACATAGTTCCAGCAACAACAAAAGCTGCAAAAAAAACAGCAGCGATACTACTGGAAAGTACAGTTTCAATATTGCCCATACGTAATCCTTTGTATAGACGTTGAGGCGGACGAACACTAAGATGGAATAGGCCTGCTAATATGCCCAATGTACCCGCTGCAATATGATGAGAGGCTATTCCTCCCGGAACAAAAGGATCAAAACCTTCCGCGCCCCACGCTGGATTTACAGATTGTACTTTTCCAGTTAGTCCATAAGGATCGGACACCCATATTCCAGGACCATACAAACCTGTTACATGAAATGCGCCAAAGCCAAAGCAAGCTACCCCTGAGAGAAATAAATGAATTCCAAAGATCTTGGGCAAATCCAAAGAAGGTTTTCCCGTACGTTCATCACAGAATATTTCTAGGTCCCAATATACCCAATGCCAGATAGCTGCCAAGAAGCACAAACCGGAAAACACTATGTGTGCCCCTGCCACACCTTCATAACTCCAAATACCCGGATTTGTTATAGTTCCTCCTGAAATACTCCAACCGCCCCACGAATTGGTTATTCCTAAACGAGTCATGAAGGGTATAACGAACATACCTTGTCTCCACATCGGATCAAGAACGGGATCAGAGGGATCAAAAACCGCTAATTCATATAAAGCCATCGAACCAGCCCAACCAGAAACTAGAGCTGTATGCATTATATGAACAGAAAGCAATCGACCGGGATCATTCAATACGACAGTATGAACACGATACCAAGGTAAACCCATGGAAATACCTCTTTATCAAAGAAAAATAGACACTATGCCACTTTATTTTATCGCATTGGAAAAGACTATATATACTAACCATGTACCTAACCTTTTCAGTAGATTCCGTATCAGAAAGGATTAATATTTATTCCATTCCATTGAAAATAACGTGAAAATAACGGAACAATTTTGTTCGTAAGAACAAAGAGAAGCAGATCTATTCTATACCCGATAAGTACCAATACGCAACGCAATGGGAGGATTGGTCCCATTTTTGGGGAACGAATGGATAGATACTTGTTTATCATTCGAACGATCGATTTCTTCGTTCAAACTTTTTCTTTATTCATTCTGTCTTACTCTATAAACTTTCCAATCTATGTATCAAATAGAATAAAGAGAAAAAAGGGATGAAGACAATAAACCATTGATTGTTACGTTTCCATATTAAAGTGAAGTATAGTACTAAATTTTTTTATTTAATTTAATGCCCATTGGTGTTCCAAAAGTACCTTTTCGGAGTCCTGGAGAGGAAGATGCGGTTTGGGTTGACGTATAGTGCGACTTGTCAGACATATTGGGTCATATGGGATTTACCCGTTCTCTCCCCTGATGGAGATATCCTCTGTTTCGCCCAAGAGATATTGTATTGAGTGAGGCATCAATCAATCATTCGGAGCGTGAAGTGCAATTAGATCAATTTATTTTATATTGGGGATCAATATTATCAATTTAGAAGAATTTATGGTTTACTCGGACTGATAAAATAAAGTATCCAGGCTCCGTTCAGAAAATACCAAATCGATAACAAATTGTTAATATAATATATGTATGATTACCACTTGTATCATAAATGATTCTTATACCTACTATTACTTTATACCTACTATTACTATAGTAGTGATAGTAGTGATCCCAAATTGCCGACCAACGGAATAGTATGATGAATACATCAAATAGTTTTGGGAAAGCAAGACACGAAATTAACAAAAAAAAGAAGTCATAACAAAAAAATGGTACTGAGACCATTTGTCCTATATGTGCAAATAGAATTCGGACAGATCTTTTCCCGGGGTAGACCATGAACCTAAAAGAATTGAAAGGGCCCATTCAGGAACAAGACAATGACATCGTGATTTTAATATCGATGAAACAATACATCAATGATAGGTTAGTTTAATAAGTTCAGTAATCTCTTTTTTTTTTAGAGGGAAGGGAGCCTAAACTCATCTCGTTTTTTTTAATAGAAGACCTTTCATTAAGAAAACCTGTTACATAAAAAAAAAAGAAATAAAACTGGAATCAACACATTGATTCTTTTTTTTCTTTTTCGCAATTTTTTTTGAACCGTATGTATCCAAAGGTGCACGTACGGTTCCTAAGGGATGAAATTTTGTCCTAATCAACCGACTTTATCGAGAAAGATTACTTTTTTTAGGCCAAGAGGTTGATAGCGAGATCTCGAATCAACTTGTTGGTCTCATGGTATATCTCAGTATAGAAGATGGTACTAGGGATCTTTATTTGTTTATAAACTCTCCCGGCGGATGGGTAATACCAGGAATAGCCATTTATGATACTATGCAATTTGTGTCACCTGATGTGCATACGATATGCATGGGATTAGCCGCGTCAATGGGATCTTTTATTCTGGTCGGAGGAGAAATTACCAAACGCCTAGCATTCCCTCACGCTTGGCGCCAATGAGTTTTTATTTGATTGAAAAAAAAAGAAGACTATGCCTTCGCCACATTGATTATAAAAGAAAATTATAAGTAATAATAGCATGGCACTTCGGGTTCGATATGAACAAACCATTATTGTTTTTTCATAACATGAGATTTTGTATCGAGATAGTAGTATGAAATAAAGGTTATTTCCGATTTGATCTTATGTGTCGGGAGTACATTTCAGCGTCACAAACCATTTTTCTTCCACACCAGAAGTCTCTTTCTGATACTTATGCTATGAAAG